ACCGTGAGTCCCAAGGTGAAAGGAACTTCGTGAATGGGGTCCGGCTCTATGAGCTCCTTTTATAAGCTTCAACTAACACACTCACAGAAAGATAGAAAGAACTCTTCTTTATATACACAATTCTAAAAACGGAACTCACTTCGCTACCTTTCTCCGAGTGACTAATCAATTGGGGAATAGGGGCTTTCGCTTTCCTTTCTTTTTAGGACCGGTCTCTGCCGCCTTCCCCAGGCCCATAGAAGAAGGGCCGGCCTTTCCTCTCCATATGCTGGATATGGAAATTCATTCCGTACCGGACCAAGAGTCTCCTCTTTTTGTTTTATTTTAGCTAGATCCCCTAATCATTGATTCAAGGAAGAAGGGAGAAGGAAAGGTTGGCTTTGATTCCAGATGTTGACGTAATAGAAGGAAAAGTCCCTTGCTTAAGCCACAGGGCTAGATCGGGCGTGAATACCAGATATCAAATAGACTTTCTGGGTGTTCTCCGGGGTGTTTTATTTTATTGAAATAAACGAAATAAACAAGGGCCAATACAATAGGGGATCCTACGGCCTAAACATCTTCTTCTCGTATCGCAGGGTGTTCTCAAACGGCGAAGCCTTAACTCCCTCCCGCATAGCAATTCAATGGTGAGCGAGCCTAGTGGTTCACTTAACAGAAGCACTAGGTGAGCGGGTGCAGGACGAAAGAGATAGATTTCTTTTATTCATTCCCCCGCACCGCTATGGATGGATTTAATGTAGTACCTTATTACCTCACTGGGAGAGAAGGAAGGGAAGACACAGACTCACAATAAGAGGGACTTTATAGCTATCCTGCCTACGCTATTACATAGCAGACAGACTTTATTTGGTAGCTACATGCCCAAGGTAAACCATTCCCAAAAAGAACCGTGTCCCATACCAACTACCAAAGGAAAGAAGAAGACACCCATTTAATAACATTCTTATCTGTCCTATCTTGATCTAACCGCCTGGGAAGACCGATTGGAACCAATACCGCTAAAGAAAAGGTACGTTCCGAGGCCTATAAACTTTGAATCCTCTGCAAGATAGCACAGGCTCTTTGCCACGTGAATCATAATAGGCTGCTGTTAGCATGTTAGTTGCCTCTTACCTGACCCTTCTTACTGGATTTCCGGTCTTTCCTGATGGTGAATAAGCGCGGATTAATTAGCAGGTAACTTGAAATTTCATAAAACTGGTAGAGTAGAAAGATTAGCTCTTCGCGGCAAATAATGGATTAGATTAAAGATAAGTCGTAAGGCTGCATTGATCGAATAGATGACTAAGGCTTAGAACTGATAGCAATTGAATCAGCTGTTGATGCAATAGAAGTAGAAGGTCTTTCTGCCCCCTGCTCTCGAACGTGCTCTTGTCGCAATTGAATCTGAATACCAGATTTTCTGGGTATTGGCAGTGAATCAGATAGAATAGGTAATTGTTCCATTAGGAGCTCTTGTCTTATAGAAGTAACCGGTGTTGGATAGAAGACTGTTTTAGTTGCCGGCTTGAGAAGAAGCTACACATTCATCTTACTCGAGAAATGACTTTTGAATCGAGAGCTTTTTTAAAAAATATTCCTATTTAGGAACTTCACTGAGAGAAAGTAAAGAGAGTAACTGCAATAAGGCAAATTTGACAGCATCCGATTTTGTACAGTGCAGACGCTTTTGGGGCATTCTCCTTCATGAAAATGGCATCAAGCCGATGTGGGACTTGAGGAATAGAAGGAGCTCTTTGGAGAGTGGAGAGGAATAACCGGGATTTTAAGCATTCTTCGTCCCTTATCCGCACATAGATCTTTTGACAGCTGGGATGGACTTTTGGTTTTGGGATTGCTCGGAACTTCACTAAAAGCAGGGGAAAGAAGTGACATCATATATAAAGAAAAGGACTCGAATGCAAGCTCCTATGGAACTGTTTGGTGGAATTGAATCAAGAGTACCACTTACAATTGAATCAGGAACCGCCGCTAGAAGGGGAACTGAATCCGATCCTGCTTGACTTTCTTTGCCTAGGATGAATACCCGTTCTTAGAGTGATAGTAGCTGTGAAAGTCTCCGGTGTGATTGAATCAGTAATCGCTCCTACCTGTTCAAGATTTTCTAACTGTGAAATCATCCCTTGCTCTCGTAAGCGGTGTCACTGCTTTCACCGAGGGGGATAGAATAAGCTCTTTGTGACGCTAACTAGAAAAATCATAAGAGAAGAAAGATCGTAGCGAATGAAAGGTGGGGCACAAGGCTATCCGAGTTCACAGGTGTCGTTGTTTATCCCCTTATTCATTAAGATTGGGTTGATGTTCAGTGACTGGCCTTTCTCTTATGATTGAATCTATATGCATTCTTTCTTAGGATAGGACCTGATCGACCCAATCAATATGTATAGTAGAATCAAATTGATTCCTACTTCAACTATTTTTTCTCTTTTCTCAACTAGTTAAGAGGAGTCATGGAAAGAACAGGTTCAAAATCACGATCAATTCCTTTTTCAAATGC